ACGATCGTCACGAATTGAATTATAATCAAATTGCTTTGGGTCGTTTACCAATGTCAGTAATTGACGATTATACAATTCGAACAATTTTGAATTCGCCTCAAAGAAAAAATAGGTAAACTTTTTGATTTGATTAAGGAGTAATTGAAAATTACTAAGGTTCGTTTTTGGTTTAAAAGAATGAGATCTTTCTCTTTGCTTGGTCAATAACTACAAATTCCGACTATAAATTGGTTGATGAGACTTACGACTAAATTTGTATTGAAAATCTATTCTATTAATCTAATATCTCCGTAATTCTTTTGAAATATATAGGTTCAAAATACCCTTTCGAATAAAGAAAAGAACGAAATTGTCCAATAACTGGACCTGTACTTACATCAATTCATACCCATTGTATTATAATTTAATACAATTAGCAACGTATTATAAATAAATTTCCTGGTCAGGTCAATAAGGTCATGAAAAGCATTTTGATTTATTTATCTCTTTTTTTACATCTAATGGATTTGCCTGGACCAATACATGATTTGCTTTTAGTTTTTATAGGATCAGGTCTTATATTAGGAGGTCTGGGAGTGGTATTACTTACCAACCCAATTTTTTCTGCCTTTTCGTTGGGATTTGTTCTTGTTTGTATATCCTTATTCTATATTCTATCAAATTCCCATTTTGTAGCTACTGCACAGCTCCTTATTTACGTGGGGGCCATAAATGTTTTAATCATATTTGCTGTGATGTTCATGAATGGTTCAGAATATTACACAGATTTTAATCTGTGGACGGTTGGGGATGGGATTACTTTGTTGGTTTGTACAAGTATTTTTCTTTCGTTAATTACTACTATTCTGGATACGTCATGGTACGGGGTTATTTGGACTACAAGATTAAACCAGATTCTAGAGCAAGATTTGATAAGTAGTAGTCAACAAATTGGAATTCATTTATCAACAGATTTTTTTCTTCCATTTGAACTCATTTCGATAATTCTTTTAGTTGCTTTAATAGGTGCAATTGCCGTGGCTCGTCAGTAATAAATCTTTCTAATTAGAAAGAGCAATCCAAACAAAACTTTTTTCTGTGTTATCACACCCATTTCCCTTCAATTCTATTTGAATACTATTTATGTCGAAAATAGAAATTAATTATTTTATTCGATCTATTACCAATATATTCTTTTGATCTGTACTTGTTATATTCTAGTCAATCGAATCCGTTGAATTATTGTATTGGTCATATTGAACTAAATAGAAATTTATAACATTTATAAGGAGTTGGTCAATGATGCTCGAACATGTACTTGTTTTGAGTGCCTATTTATTTTCTATCGGTATTTATGGATTGATTACGAGTCGAAATATGGTTAGGGCTCTTATGTGTCTTGAACTTATCCTGAATGCGGTTAATATGAATTTCGTAACATTTTCTGATTTTTTTGATAATCGCCAATTAAAAGGGGATATTTTCTCAATTTTTGTTATAGCAATTGCAGCCGCCGAAGCAGCTATTGGATTAGCTATTGTTTCGTCAATTTATCGTAACATAAAATCCACTCGTATCAACCAATCTACTTTGTTGAATAAGTAACATTAAGATAATATTCACCAATTTGAATTAACATGTATAATACGTTTAATAGATCATATTTGTGAAAACGTCAGAAATCAAAGTATCTTGGCCCTCTCTTATGAGTTGATCCAGAAATAAGTTGATTAGAAAAATTACTGGTAAAGTAAATTATTGATTTATCTAGTCTTTAAATATATGATTCATTTACAAGTTTACTAGATTGAAAATTTATGATATTCAAAAATTTATAGATCCTATGTCACATTCAGTAAAAATTTATGATACATGTATAGGATGTACTCAATGTGTTCGAGCCTGCCCCACAGATGTATTAGAAATGATACCTTGGGACGGATGTAAAGCTAAGCAAATAGCTTCTGCTCCAAGAACAGAGGACTGTGTTGGTTGTAAGAGATGTGAATCCGCCTGTCCAACAGATTTCTTGAGCGTTCGAGTTTATTTATGGCATGAAACAACTCAAAGCATGGGTCTAGCTTATTGATACGTTCCAGAAAACCTCACTTGAATACATTTTGAATACATTTGATTTTTTTTTACTGACAAAAACCCGTACTCGAAAAAAAATAGAATATTTTTTTTCGAGTACGGGTTTTTGTTCCAAGTGTATCTTGTCTTTACCACGAATTATTTTCCTTGGTTAACAATAATTGTAGTTTTGCCCATATCTGCAGGTTCTTTAATTTTTTTTCTCCCTCATAGAGGAAATAAGGTAATTAGGTGGTATACAATATCTATATGTGTCTTAGAACTCCTTCTAACGACCTATGCATTTTGTTATCATTTCCAATTGGACGATCCGTTGATTCAGTTGACGGAAGATTATAAATGGATCAATTTTTTTGATTTTTACTGGAGATTGGGAATAGATGGACTTTCTATAGGTCCGATTTTACTGACGGGATTTATCACTACT